ATCGTCTAGTGGTTCAGGACATCTCTCTTTCAAGGAGGCAGCGGGGATTCGACTTCCCCTGGGGGTAGGGTACTACGAAAGGAAGTTGATCATGGATTACCAATAAGCCTAAACTGGATTCTTCCTGGGTCGATGCCCGAGCGGTTAATGGGGACGGACTGTAAATTCGTTGGCAATATGTCTACGCTGGTTCAAATCCAGCTCGGCCCAAAATTTTGGCAATCTACCATGAGATGGTATAAACCCTTGCCCTTCAGAAATACCTGATACAGAGGAATAAAAAAGAATCTAATTTTCGGATATATCCCTTATTTCCCTGGGATTGTAGTTCAATTGGTCAGAGCACCGCCCTGTCAAGGCGGAAGCTGCGGGTTCGAGCCCCGTCAGTCCCGACGGATCCAATCAATCAATACATCAATTCAACTCCCTCTTTTCTATGAAAGCTGGTACAGAGGATAGAGCCAGATTTCATTCCCAAAGGGGATCTTTTTTTTCTTTCCCATTTCTCATCAAACAAATAGATGAAAATTTTAATTACTTCAACTAGAAACCGATTGATGGGAGAAAGACATACGTGGATTAGTACAATTCTTGGTAGCATTATATTCAGTATTCCAAGAGATAGAGATACTGGGTCTGATTTTTCGATTGCTCCCGATCCAGGGAACAGAATATGGAATAGAGTACCATATATTTCCCGGGAGCACATACACAAATAGAATTCGTTTATTGTACAGCCCAAAATGGATTTAATCGAAATCTCCCCCCTGGACTACTTTTCTTTTCTAGATTCAACTATCTTCTTTTCTGGCTCTGATTTTGTGTAACCTCAATTATTAATTTGAATTTGAAAAAAAAAATTTCATTCAAATTGCATACTGAGCTTTTGATATATCTGTCCCAGTACTAATAATCTAAGGAAGAAAGATAAAAGAAAGCTAAAGATCAACCAAGGACTTCACCCCTCTTAGTGAGGGAATGCAGAATTTTTTCCTTCCTATTTTCCATTTATTTTACGAGTTTCATCGAAACCCAAAAATTGATGGAATATTAGATGCTTTCTACCGAGATTCATCTTTATCACAATTCTTTGTATTCCAAGAAAATTATATCATTAAAAAACGTAGTTTAGAACTTAACTTCTTTCTTTTTCCCTTTCACTCACTTCTATTGTTTATTTGGGTTTGTGAATAATAGAAGTCGAACGATGGTCAGAAGATACTTCATCTGATAATGATACAAGGAAGGAGTGGGGTAGGTTATAGAAAAAAAAGAATGGAACAGAATGATAAAGAAAAGAATTCTTGATTGGATCAGGAATCCTATTTTGTATTAGGTCTGGATAAAAGATCTTCCTATGGTATACTATTCAATTCTCGACAATGAATTGATTTGATAGGTCTGATATTGTTCATGATATTGATCCAATTTAATAATATCATCGAGAGTTAATTCATCCATTGAATTTAGAGGCGAAAGTTTTATCATCTCTATGGGATTAAATCCCGAGTTATTGTATTGTGAGGTAAAAAACACTGAGATTATGGAAGTAAATATTCTTGCATTTATTGCTACTGCACTGTTCATTCTAATTCCTACAGCTTTTCTACTTATCATTTACGTAAAAACAGTCAGTCAAAATGATTAAAAATTCCTATTCATTAAAAAAATTTGAATGAAACGCGACTTTTGAGTTCTTATCAATGATTGAAGAAAGAAAATGAAAAGAATTCCAATTTCGTGTCTTAAATGAAATGAGCAGACTCGAATCGGCAGTATTCAATGCGAATAGTATGGTAGAAAGAAATATATGAATCGTTCTTTCTACCATACTCTCTATTATGGTATTTTTAGAGTGTATACTCGATAATAAAAGTTTAATATGGATAACTCTCCAATATTATCTGCATATATGATATGCAGATATCTATTCCATATATGGAATGGACATAGAACCCAATTCCATTTCTTTTCTACATCTATTTGTTCCGATCAATCTGAAATAATTGAAAGAGGGTTTTTACTCTTATGTTTCTAATTCTTCGATTTCTTATTATTTCCAACATGAATCTCCGTATCTATTGAAATAATCAATCAAGGAAAGTTTCTTAATAATAATAAGAAAGTGGTTTTTTCGTTTAGCATTTGCAAGAAGTAATTGATTGAGCCATTGACAGGGCTTCTACGGGAGCTTCTTCGAATAATTTAGAAAAAGAATAGTAAATCTTATCCATTTTTAACAGAGTTTTAACGCTTGAACCATGAGATGAAATGAGTCGATAAAGCCTAAATCAAATTTTAAAAATAATAAAACAAGTGAGAAATGCACAATATGCGACTCTCCCAAGGCAAGATCTTTTTATACTATCTCGTTAAACAACCACTATTTCTATATCGTTTCTCATAGAAAGTGTGTATACACTTAACAGAACAACTTCTTCTTTGAACAGTAAGGAGGGAAAGAAATAAAAAGGGGTCCGGTCTTCCTCATTGTACATTTATACTTCTGGGAAGAGCCCATTCGTTCAAATAGAAAATTTAGGAAGAATTTGGTTGGAATAAATTTCCTATCATCTGTATCCCCTTTCAAAATACAAACATGGGAATCATTGAAATATCTCTTTGATTGAAAAAGTATTATTCATATAATATATTAATTACACTAGAATCCAATGAAATTAAAAAATGACGCTATTTTGATTTGGTTTTAAATCGTTAAAAATGCTTTGCAGAACGATCTAAAAAACAATTGATACAGTTTTTGTCATCAACTCAATTAAATTAGTAGTACTTCTAGAGTCCACTTCTTCCCCATACTACGAGTGAAAGAGAAAATGTAAAGACTACCATTAAAGCAGCCCAAGCGAGACTTACTATATCCATGTGAATTATGTCCCCTATTTTGATCAGTATTAAATAATTTTTACATTATTACTCACTAATAATAGTCGAATTGATGGGTCAGAGTCAAAAAGGAATTCGGACCCAACACTCTTGATGAACCAATCCAATAAACCCATTTATAAAAAATCTTTGTGTTATTATAAAATAATATTGCTAATAAAATATATGTTGGATGATACAAATAATCGTGAAAATGAAAGAGAAAGTAATAATGAAATAAATAATGAAATAAGGGAGCAATAACCTCTTGTTCCTATATGATTTCGAATCGGGAAAGATTAAACACAACAATCAAAATAGAGGGTGACATTTCAAAGGAATGTTACTAATCGAAGATGTAGGAATAGACTAATTTATTCCTATTCTTTTTTTTTTGTCGACCTTTATAATAATTTATATAAAGAAAAAGCATAAAAAGATAGATCACTATCTATTCCATACCTTTATTTCCCATTTGATCGATCTCCCAATTGTCTATATGAAAGAGTCGGGCGGAAGTTAATTATGTTCTTTTCTTGACTGGGGTTTTGTTGAAAAGAATTTATTTTTGTACTTAAAAACAATCAAAATTATCCATCCAATCAAATATTGCTTGGATGCCTAAGCATTCAGAGACTGTACTGAGTCTGTATATAAATTGCAGCCCTTCTCTCCCTAGAATCTTTCCTTGCATCTAGGATTCGTGGATTTACAATCCTTTTAAAAACCCCCATCAAACCTGATGCTTAGAATCAAACAAGTATCAACAGTCCTTTTTCTCTGCTTCTGCTGGGAAATAATTGGGCTAGTTATATTAGCAGAACAGAATAGGAGATTTCGAGTCTTTTGTTGATTAGGCGACACCCAGATTTGAACTGAGGAAAAAGGATTTGCAGTCCCCCGCCTTACCACTCGGCCATGTCGCCAAAAGGATATAAAATAGATGAAATCTTTCCCCTTTTGGGTTAAAGTAGTGAACTTCTTTTTTTATTGTACTTGCATTTTGTATCCAGTTTTACTTAATCCCTTTCCTAACGGAAATCCTTCTTTTTTTTGATTGGATTTGATTCACTCCTTCGATTGATTGTATAGTATCTCAAAACACACAATCCCTAAAAACTTCTCCTCCCTTTTCTATTGAAAAAATGTGGATTTTAAGTCACAAAAACCTAAATTCACGAAAAATTGGAACCATTAACTATTGACTGCTGACTGTTAATTCAGCAGCGATTCTTGGATTTGAATCTCCATTTTTGTTTTCCTACTGACATAAGAAAATAAAAATGGATATAGAACTCATCAATATGGATTCTTTTCAATAAAATAAAAAGTCCTTCGCAATTGCAATTATAACAGCAATTATAAGTATATGTAAACATAAGTATATGTAAACCCGAAAATAGAAATTGTTACAAAGATATCTACATGGGGTATTTTTTTTTTTCTATATATTGTCTATAGAGAATTCTCCAGCAATTATCATGCTTCTATTTTTCATTAAACAAATTGACATTGAATAAAAAATAGAAATTTGGATAGAGCACGACCCCCACTGCCCCGAATAGAACGACAATAAGTAGGAAGAAGGATCTATATTGATAGCTATATCTACACATGTTTAATAAATACAACCCCTCTTCTATACCTCACAATCGTATTTTACAAATTCGACTAAAAAATAGGTAAAATACCTTTTTTCTCTGCGAATTTATTTTGAAGAATGGAATCCACGAAAGGGGTTAAGTGCAAAAAAATCGACTATATATTGTTTCTTATTTTTTTTATGGTTATATATCAGTGAAAAGATCAAATACTGAATCCGTTTTTTTCTGGTAGTCAAGCAGATTCGAATATGGAATAATATAAAATGTAAAAATAAAAAGAATTCTCTTCAATCAAAAAAAAAGCTCTAAATTCTATACTATAGGGTTGAATAATTGAATAAATAAAATGGAGGAACCACTTTTATGGTTAAGTACCAACGCGGCAAAAGTGTGTCTTTTTTCCTGCTCGCTCTTAGAGAGTTCTCGATGTTCTCTTTCTTGGTTTGTTATCGAAATTGTTTATAAACGATCCCGTTTTACCATTTTAGGGAACTCTTTGCCGTTGATAATTTC